TATATCATATTTTTATATAGATATATCATATATTATATAAAATAATATATCCTATCTAAATAATATTCTATAAAATAATATTCTATAAATAATAGAGTAAATTGATCTTTTCTTGTGTTCTGAAAGATATTGAAAATGAAAAATTATTTGTATGTTGGGACTTGGAACAAACCTTTCTCCGTGGAGGAAGGGAATAGCAAATTTTTCCTATAGAACCTCTAGGAACAAGAAGATTTAATCGGAAATATCGACAGATTCTTGCGGAGTCCAAATCAAACAAATAGAAAAAATGAAATAAAAAAGATCCACTGTTCTAATTTCATCTCTATCGAATTTGAATATCAGAATAGTTGATAAAGTTCTGATTCAATGGGTTAGGTCTACTTACTTTTTCTTTTGTTGATTTATAATTTTTCCGATCTCTTTTGATTGGAATAATAAAAAATAGCAATATCTGGCAATTAAAGGGGATGACTTATCATTATTCATTATAATGAAATAATAAAAAAATGTTCTACTTTCTAACTAGAATTACTATATTCTAATTCATTAGAATGATAACGATAATTTATTAGAATTGAGAATTCCATTTTATAATGAGATTCTACGATTCCTTAGTTTTTTTATTACAAATATCAACAATATCTCTATTCTCTCTTCAAATATGAATACTACCGCTGGAGTTTTATGAAAAAAGAAAAAAGCCCCTTATCGGATTTGAACCGATGACTTACGCCTTACCATGGCGTTACTCTACCACTGAGTTAAAAGGGCCCCGTTTGATTCAATTCCTGAATAAGGAACTAGCCACTATGAGTCTAGTGCATATATTTATTACTGCATATACTTATTATATGTTATATTATATTATATGTTATATTATATGATTATTATATGAAATTTATATGAAATTAGAATATATGTACATAGATACGTTTTATCTGCATAGCGGCTCATTAAGGAACAAGAAATTGGATTTACCTAGTGAGTAGAGTATAGGTAAAATTGGTGAGTATAGTATAGGTAAAATGGGTTTCTTGATATTGGATTTTCTAAATATCAATGTAATGAATTATTTCAAAACCGATTCTAATTGAATTGATCCTCATCCTAACGAAATTCATTTGATTGATACATGTATTCACCAATTCAAAACATAGATACAAGATTTTTCATCGAATCGTTGATAAATGGATTCAATTTGTCTCTCAACCAAATTCTTATCGAAAAACAATTTTTCAATAACTTGTTGATCCCTATCCCTCTTCCCGGATTTCCAGATTGATTATCGTTTTTTAATTTCCCGACTTAGTGTGAGATAGAAATATGCCCACCGAATCTTTCTTAACAATGAATGAAAGTGAAAGAAATGAAGTTTAACCCCCTCGCCTTTTCTTTTCCGGCAAACCAAGCATTCCCCGAAAGGCTCCTATCTCTCTTTCGTATTACTCTTTTTTCTATTTTTAGAATTATAGAGTGGGGATTGGAATGAACAATTTAAAAATGAGAATGATGAATCCAAAAATTCTATGGAATTCTGAAAGACGGAAAGATCCTTCTGATCGAGTCATATCATTCCATTATATTGACAATTTCAAAAAACTGTTCATACTATGAACATAGTATAATGGCGGTCGGGCAAGTATGCCCCCATCGTCTAGTGGTTCAGGACATCTCTCTTTCAAGGAGGCAGCGGGGATTCGACTTCCCCTGGGGGTAGGGTTAGGGTACTACGAAAGGAAGTTGATCGTGGATTATCAATAAAGACTTAAATTTATTTTTCCTGGGTCGATGCCCGAGCGGTTAATGGGGACGGACTGTAAATTCGTTGGCAATATGTCTACGCTGGTTCAAATCCAGCTCGGCCCAATAATTTGCCGATCCACCATGAAATGATGTAACCATTTGTGGTTCTCCGGAAATGCCCAATGAGCTTTGATACACAAGAATAAAAATCTGCTACATCCCTACCACTATTGATTTTATTACGTATTTTTTCCACAAATTCAGATCTTGCTAATGGTCTAGATTCATATCAAGATCTGTAAGTATAAAGTCTAAATAAAAAGGGACTCTTTTTATTTTTTATTTTCATTGATTTATTGAAAGATTGATTTTCAATCGATTTGGAAATAACAAACGGATTACTAATAATCCGTGTAGATCTCGCTAAAGTGCATATCCATATAAATATCAATATATTAGTCTCGTCTCTGCCAGTTAGAACAAGACAATTCGAATCTAAAATAAAAATGGAAAAGGTTTGAATGAAATTGTAAGAATATGCATGCTGTACACTTTTTTTCCTGGGATTGTAGTTCAATTGGTCAGAGCACCGCCCTGTCAAGGCGGAAGCTGCGGGTTCGAGCCCCGTCAGTCCCGATGGATAGAAATCCAATAAGAAAATACATCAATTCATTTCTTCTGTGAAAGGGAGTCAAAATAACAAACATAATCTCATTCCTAACAGGGATTTCTCTTTTTTTCTTTTTTCGTTTCACATTTCTCATCAAACCAATAGGGTAATTTCCATTTCTTCAACTAATACTGATTGATGGAAAAGAAACATATGTGGATTAGCACAATTATTAGTAGCGTCGTATTCAGGATTGCAAGAGAAGGAGATACCGTACTACTAGACCTGGCTTTTTCGATTACTCTCGATCTGTGTAATGAAATAGAGTACTAGAATACTATAGAATATGTTTACAGCGAGCACACACACACAAATGGAATTTGCACGATACAAAAAAAAAGGAGTTCCTTTGATTTTGATAGAACGCTTTAGGATTCAAAGTTTATCCTTTTCTGGCTCCGATTTTGTATAACCTCAAGTACTAAGTACCAATTTCAATTCCTAATTATTTGCATTTTAAACAATCTATCTCATTCAAATTTCACACTGAACTTTTGATATATGTTTATCCTATTACTAATCGAAGGATGAGAATATTAAAAAAAAAGTAAAGTAATTTTTGATTGGATCAGAAATCCATTTTTGAATTTGGTATGGATAAAAGATCTTCCTATGTTATACTATTCAATTCTTGACGATGAATCGATTTGATAGTTACGATATTGTTATTCATGATATTGATCCGATTCGATATCATCGAGATGTAATTTATACCATTGAATTTACCGACGAAAGATTTATCATCTCTATGGGATTAAATCCCGAGTTATTGCGAATTAAAGAGAAATCTAACGATGAGATTATGGAAGTAAATATTCTCGCATTTATTGCTACTGCACTGTTCATTCTAGTTCCTACCGCCTTCTTACTTATAATTTACGTAAAAACGGTAAGCCAAAGTGATTAATTTGACTTAAACTTTACTTCTTAGTTCTTATCAATGCAATGATGGAAGAAAAAAGGAAAAAGGATTTCAATTTCGCGTCTTACTCTTAAATGAAATGATCGGACTAGAATCAGCAGTATTCTATGAAATCTGATAGTATGGTAGAAAGAAATCAATTTGATTTCTTTCTACCATACTATCTATTATTGTAGTGTATAAAGTTTTACTCTATAAAGATAGAGGTTTAATATGAATCGATTTACAATTTAATATGAATCGATTTACAATATATATATAGAATATCAATCACATCACATATATGTAATGCACATAGCGTCCCAATTTTTTTGTTTCATCTATTTGATTTGTATTGGTTCCAATCAATCTGAAATAATCAAAAGGCAACTTTTTTTCGTCCGATTCGAATTTCTAGATTTCTGATTATTTTCAAGACCAATCCCGGTATCATATTAAAAAAAAAAGGAATATTTTTAGCATTCCGAAGAAGTAATTGATAAAATGAAATAGTTAACAGATGATCCAGGAGTTCTATGGGAAACTTTTTCCTATTTCAAAAATATTAGTAAAACCCAACCGATTTTTAACGTTTGAACCATGATATGAAATGAAAACATAAATCCTATTTTGATTTTGAAACTCAAAAAAATAAAAAACCAAATAATAAAACAAGCGATAAGCACGTAATATGTGACTCGCCTAAGGCAACGGCAATATCTTATTATGTGTAGTATCTCCTTAGACAACTACTATGTCTATTTTGTTTCCTATAGAAAGTGTGTATCCGCGCTTAATAACTAATAAGAAAACGGATTTCTTTTTTCTCTTTGAAAAAAAGTGAAAAAAGGGAGGATAAAAAAATAAATAAAAAAGGGTTCCGCGGTTCCTCATTGTCCATATATAACTTTGGTAAGAGCCAGTTCATCGAAATTTTAGAAAGAATAAAGAATTTGGTTGGAATAAGTTTCCGATTATTTGTATTACCTTGACTTTCAAAATACGAACATGGGAAAAAGTAAAATATTTGTTTAATTGAAAGAGTATTTTCTATTTCTATATTATCCATAGAATACATTATTCCATTCGAATACACTAGAATTCCAAAATGCAGATATTTTGGAATTCCATTTAGAAATTGAATTAATGAATTAAATAGAAAAATAAAATTTAAGAACCCATCTATAAAACAATGGATACAGTTTTATTTTAGTTTTTTCCCTCAACTCAATTAGTAGTATTTTTAGAGTCCACTTCTTCCCCATACTACGAGGGAAAGGGAAAATGTAAAGACTACCATTAAAGCAGCCCAAGCGAGACTTACTATATCCATGTAAATTATGTCTCCTATTTCTATCAATATGAAGGAATTATTTCATTTTTGTTATTGTTCACTAATAATAAATAATAGTGGAATCACTGGCACAGAGTCAAAAAGGTATTCTGGCCTAACATCATTGACGAAAGAAAAGAATCCAATAAATCGAATTATAACATCTAACAAGTTCTTATATGATTTCTAGTATAATCAGAAAACATTAAGTACAAACAAAATATCCGTAGACACCCTTGGAAGTATTAAGGGAATGAATGTTACTAACAGGTAGGAATAATAAGACCTATGCTTTATTTTTATTTTTTTGCCCTCGATTTCATTAAGTAAAAAATATATATATATAGAAT